TCCGTGAGGATCCCGCCAGAGCCAGAGCGCCTTCTACTTCTAATAGTAATAATAGTAATAGGCCATGAACTAGATCAGAATCATTCTCAACGAATCCATAAGAAGTGATCCAATTTTTTTCATCGTGTCTGGATGAAGACCAAAGATCTTGAGCGACCGATCCGGCAGAACAACTCAAAAGATAAAGAAGTATCGTTAATTTCTTCATGCTCGTTCCAAGTTCGAAGTACCATTTGTACAAATAAGAATCCCCTCCCTTACATGATTTCTTCTTCATATAGATAGATATAGGATCTATGGGGCAATTACTTAGAAGTACATTTTGTGTAACAGCCCTTCCTATCTGATAGAAAAGGATCCCATGATCCTGAACCGATCTTATCTGGGATCGAAAATCCCAAGTTTTTCTATGAAGAGCTGATCTAATTGTATTAGTTTCTATAATGGATTTCTTCTGTGTAATACTAATTGATAGGACCTCATTGATAAGTGCTACAAGATCTCGCGCATTGGAATCCATGGTTATGGACCCGAATCCGTTAGTATGGAACATCTTCTTTTCCAAGTGAAATCCCCTAGTATATGAAAGAATGAAAAAGTGCTTTCGTTGTTGTGGAAGAAGAAGCCTTCGTATCTTAATGCATGTATTTAATTTATTCGGAGCTATTAGAGCGGGATCCACTTTTTGGGGAATATGAGTCGAAGCAATAACAAGAATCTTTCCAGTGGAACATCTTTCACAATCCCTGGAGAGATAGTTCTCTAATAGACCGAGGGATAAGTAATTCGACTCATTCACATGCAGATCATGAATGTTTGGAATCCATATTATGCAAGGAGACATTGCTTTTGCTAATTCGAATTGAAGGGTGATATCAAATCGGTCTATTTTCGGCGTCATATACATAGTTAGCACATTCGTCATAGTTAGCAGCTCCGTATCAATATCAAGGTCATCATCAATATCGTCACTATCATCAATATTGATATCGTCATCACTATCATCAATAAGATAACCTTTAGGTTTGTCATCCAGGAACTTGTTCGGAAATACCGTAATGAAAGGAACATAGGAGTTTGTCGCTAGGTATTTGACCAAACAGGATCGTCCAGTTCCTATAGAACCTATCACTAAAATACCTCTAGAAGGGGATAGGGCTAAGCGGAGCGAAAAGGGTTTTCCATGAGGAGATGGGGAATGAAAACTATTAGCCCCACACGAGGTTTGTGAATAAGTGATTGTCTGATAATGAGCAAGGAATATCCGTCTTTCTGCTAAACAGGATCTATTGAACTCATAATTCATTAGATCCTTTTGATGAATGTCAACTAAGTATCGTAAGGAAATTGATCCCGGTTGTTCAATCATTTGATAACCAGAGTCATTCTTTGATAAATGATCACTATGAGTCAGACTCAATATAATTTGATCAATCCTTTTTTCTGTCGTTAAGGTGGAGAACTGAACCAAGAATTCTCTTTCTTCATCATCAATCGAATCACTGTTCGCGACCCAGAATTCTATTTTCTCATCAATCCAATCACCGTTCACGTTTTTTCTTTTTCTTATCAATGAATAGATCTCTTTACTTGTACGACTTAGATGTCTCGTATTTCTCGAAAAAATGATTCGATTGATGGGATTTGGTATGATACTTACAAGATCGATGAGATTGATCTTCCAATATTTCTTCTTAGAACGTATTGATTTGACCCCATAAGCGGGACCACCACCCAATAGCATGTTGCCACCAGAAGCAGAACCCCGTATTTCTTCCAGAGAATCTCCTAATTGTTCCAGAACAACTAGAAAGAGATTCTTTAACCAGAAAGGATTCAGTTCAGATGTAGGATACCTATCCAGAAGTTTTCGAAATTCCATCATGTATGATGGAATCATCAAAGATTTGATCTTTTCTAACTCTGTCTGTAACTCGCTAGAGGCTCGGGAAACAAAGAGAAGATGTATACGAACGAGATATCCAGCAACAAGAAGAAGGAAAAAGATGGAATAGAGGAACTCCCGAGCATTTGTTGATCTCAGATGTGCCCATATCAATGGAACGGGTGACTCATTATTTCGATGAATCATTTCTTCGGACAGAAGAAGATTCTGTAAACATTGACTCGAAATCTCACTTATCGGAGTCCATTGTGGAAGAAGAATTGGCCGTGATATATCTGATCCATGCATCATATCATGAAAAATGGATACAAATTTTTGACTACTACTCAGTATCGGCAATGGGTCTGAAAGAGTATCTAAAAGGGTGAAATTGAGATATTTGCACCCTGTCGAAGTAAGGAACCATGGCATATATGTTTGGAACAGATTCCATTTTGAGAGATTTGAAAAAGCACTATCTCGTTGAAAGGTTCTATACATCTGCCCTTTATCAACGCATTTCTTTAGACAAAGACTCCGTTTTTTCCTCTTTCCGGATGGTAAATACTTCTCAGAACATGGAGTGTGAATCAAACCTATGTTTGAATTGAAACT